TTTTTTTTTTATTTTATTTATATGAAAAATTATTAAAAATGGTTCAAATAAATAAAAAAAAGAATATTTGTTTTAAATTTAATTTATATATATATATATATATTAAATTTTTATATAATTAATATATATATATATATTTATTAAATTTTTATATAATTAATATTATTAATAATTCATTAACTTAATTGTAAAAAAATTAAATATTAATTATATTAATTTTTTATAATTTTTAAGAATTGTCATTGTTTAATTTCCAAATTTGTATTTAATAAGAATAGTATGAAAGAAAAAAAAAAGAGATTATTTAATATTTAATAATTATATTAAATATTTTAATATAAAATATTAAATTATATTAAATATTTATATATAAAAAAAAAAAAAAAAAAATTCTATGTGAAAAATAATGTATATAAATAAAAATTTTTATAGTTTAGTAAGTTTATTTTAAGTTTATTTTACATATAAATTTTAGTGTTGAAATTAATTTATTTTAATAATAATTTAATTATTTATTTAGTAATTAATATTAAAATATTTAAGAAATTAATATTTAGTAATATTTGAATTAATAACTAATTTTGTGCCAGCAGTTGCGGTTAAACAAAGATTAAATTAAATTTTATTAGTTAATTAATAAATAATTTTTTTTTAATAATATAAATTTTAAATTATTAGGTGAAATTTTAATTTAATAAAATATTATTTTAATATTATGATTTAATAAATTTTAATAAAAACTAGGATTAGATACCCTATTATTAAAATAATAAATAAAAATACTAAAATAGTAATTAATTATTTATTGAAACTTAAATAATTTGGCGGTATTTTAGTTCATTTAGAGGAATCTGTTTAATAATTGATAATCCACGAATAAATTTACTTAATTTAAAATTTTGTATATCGTTGTTATAAAAATATTTTTTAATAATAATAATATTTAAAAATTATAAGAAAAATTAAATCAGATCAAGATGCAGATTATAATTAAGAATATAATGGATTACAATAAATTTATTTAGATGAATATTAATTTGAAAAAATTAATTGAAATTGGATTTAAATGTAATTTTATTTAGTTTAATAAAATGATTAAAAATTGAAATATGTACATATTGCCCGTCGCTTTCATATAAAAATAAGTTGAAATAAGTCGTAACAAAGTAGAGGTACTGGAAAGTGTTTCTAGAAAGACAAATTAGAGCTTGAATTAAAGTATTTCATTTACATTGAAAAGATATTATAAATATAATTAATTTGAGGGGAAAAATTAATTATTTTATAAATAATAAAAAAATTTTTAAATTAAAAATATTAGTTATTTTAATGGGGGTTAAAGTATATTAATAGAAAAAATTGGAAATTTTATAGTGAATTATGTATTGTAAAAGAATTTTGAAATATTTGAAAAAAAAAATTAATTAAAAGTAATTTTTATTTAATGTATCTTGTGTATCAGAGTTTATTAAAAAATATTCTTATTAAAGAAATTCTCGAATTTAAGAGAGATAATTAATTAAAAAAGTTATTGTAGTAAAAATATTTTTAATAATTAATTGGAAATGAAATGTTAGATCGTTCTTAAATATATCTAGTTTTTTTAGAAAAAAATTTAATTTTAAATTTATGAATATTTATTAAAATAAATTAATTTATTTTAATATAAATAATATAAATTTTATATTTTAAGGGATAAGCTTTAATTTAAATAAATATAATTAAAATTAAATATAAATTGAAAATTATATAATTTAAATTGTTAATAAATTTTAATTTTTTATAAATAATTTCATTTAAAATAAAATTTAATTAAAAATTTATTTTTTTTTTATAAAAAAATAATTTTAAATAAATTAAAATTAGATATAATGATAAAATTAGTATATAAATAAAAATAAAAAATAATTATTTAAAAGTAAATTAATAAAAAGGAATTCGGCAAAAATTTATATTCACTTGTTTAACAAAAACATGTCTTTTTGAAAATAATATAAAGTCTAATCTGCCCACTGATTGATAATTAAAGGGCTGCAGTATTTTGACTGTACAAAGGTAGCATAATCATTAGTCATTTAATTGGTGACTTGTATGAAAGATTGGATGAGATATAAGCTGTCTCTTTTTTAAATTATAGAATTTAATTTTTTAATTAAAAAGTTAAAATAAATTAAAAAGACGAGAAGACCCTATAGAGTTTTATATTTAATTTAATTAAAGTTATTTATATAATTAAAAATTTAAATTAAATTAAATATTTTATTGGGGTGATAGAAAAATAAAAATAACTTTTTTTTATATAAAACATAAATAAGTGATTAATTGATCCAATAATATTGATTATAAGAAAAAATTACCTTAGGGATAACAGCGTAATTTTTTTTTTTAGTTCAAATAAAAAAAAGAGTTTGCGACCTCGATGTTGGATTAAGATAAAATTTAAATGCAGAAGTTTAAAATTTTGATCTGTTCGATCATTAAAATCTTACATGATCTGAGTTCAAACCGGTGTGAGCCAGGTTGGTTTCTATCTTTTAAAAAATAAAATATTTTAGTACGAAAGGATTAAATATTTAAATTAAATTTTAATTTGGGAATTTTATTAATTTAATTAAAAGTTAAAAATTATAGTAAATTTATATATATATATATATATATATATATAAATTGATTATAAACTATTTTGGCAGAAAAATGTAATGATTTTAGAAGTCATAAATGTATAATTAAATTATATAGATAGTAAATGGTAATATATGATATTTATTTAATTTTTATTGGTTTATTAATTTTAATTATTGGAGTATTAATTGGTGTTGCTTTTTTAACTTTATTAGAGCGAAAGGTTTTAGGTTATATTCAAATTCGAAAAGGTCCTAATAAATTAGGATTGATGGGTATTTTACAGCCTTTTTCAGATGCTATTAAATTATTTACTAAAGAACAAACTTATCCTAATTTTTCTAATTATATTATATATTATTTTTCTCCTGTAGTTGGATTTATTTTATCTTTAATAATTTGAATAGTTATTCCTTATTATTTTAATTTAATTAGTTTTAATTTAGGAATTTTATTTATTTTATGTGTGATAAGATTAGGAGTATATACTGTTATAGTTGCAGGTTGATCTTCAAATTCTAATTATGCCTTATTAGGAGGATTACGAGCTGTTGCTCAAACTATTTCTTATGAAGTTAGTTTAGCAATAATTTTATTATCAAGTATTGTTATAATTATGGATTATAATTTATTAAGTTTTTTTTTTTATCAAAATATGATTTGATTTATAATTATAATATTTCCTTTAAGATTATGTTGAGTAAGATCTATATTAGCTGAAACAAATCGAACTCCTTTCGATTTTGCTGAAGGTGAAAGAGAATTAGTTTCTGGATTTAATGTTGAATATAGAAGAGGAGGATTTGCTTTAATTTTTTTAGCTGAGTATTCTAGAATTTTATTTATAAGTTTATTGTTTGTTATTATTTATATAGGAGGTTTTAATTTAAGAATTTTTTTTTTTTTAAAATTAACTTTTATTTCTTTTTTATTTATTTGAGTACGAGGTACTTTACCTCGATATCGTTATGATAAATTAATATATTTGGCTTGAAAAAGATATTTACCTGTTTCTATAAATTTTTTATTATTTTTTTTAGGTTTAAAAATTTTTTTGTTATAGTTTAAATTTTAATAGATTATAATTTTTTATTGATTATTTTTAGTATAAATTAATAGAATAAATAATTCTTTCTTAAGTTTTCAAAACAAATGCTTATAACAAGCTCATTAATTAAAAATTGATTTTAGTTAAAGATAAGATTATCTCAATATTTACTTACTAATGGATTAATAATAAAATAAGAAAAATAAAAAATAGTTAATAATTGACCGGTAATAATATATGGATCTTCTACTGGTCGGGCTCCAATTCAAGTTAATAAAATAATTATTATTACTAATGTTCAAAATAAGAATTGATTAATTGGATAAAATTGAATTCCTTGAATTTTTTTATTAAAGGTAAATGGGAGAATAATTAAAATTAAAATGGATATTACTAGGGCAATTACTCCTCCTAATTTATTTGGAATAGATCGTAAAATTGCGTAAGCAAATAAAAAATATCATTCTGGTTGAATATGTTCTGGAGTAACTAAAGGATTAGCTGGAATAAAATTATCTGGATCTCCTAGTAAATAAGGATTAATTAAAGTTAATATAATTAAAAAAAATAATAGTAAGATTGCTCCTAATAAATCTTTGTATGAAAAAAAAGGATGGAAAGGGATTTTATCGTAATTACTATTTAATCCTAGAGGATTATTAGATCCGGTTTGATGAAGAAATAAAAGATGAATTATTGTTATTATTAAAATAATAAAAGGTAATAGAAAATGAAAAGTGTAAAATCGAGTTAGAGTTGCATTATCAACTGAAAATCCCCCTCAAATTCAATTTACTAATATTGATCCTAAGTAAGGAATTGCAGATAAGAGATTAGTAATTACTGTAGCTCCTCAAAAAGATATTTGTCCTCAAGGTAAAACATATCCTATAAATGCTGTTGCTATTAATAGAAATAAAATTGTTACTCCAATTAATCATGTATGTTTTAAATTAAAGGATTCATAATAGATTCCTCGTCCAATATGAAGATAAATACAGATAAAAAAAAATGAAGCTCCATTAGCATGTAAAGTACGAATTAATCATCCATAATTTACATTTCGGCAAATATAATTAACTCTATAAAATGCTAATTCAATATTAGCTGTATAATATATAGTTAGAAATAATCCTGTTAAGATTTGAATAATTAAACATAAAGCTAATAATGAACCAAAATTTCATCAATAAGAAATATTAGAAGGAGAAGGTAAATCAATTAATGATCCATTAAGAATTTTGAAAATAGGGTTAGTTTTTCGTATAAGAATAAATTTATTATTTGTCATTTATTATTTATGATTTAATAAATAGTTATAAAATAAATTAATATTATTTATTTATATTTTTGATCGAAGTGGTCCATAAAAAATATTAGTAATTTTTACTACTGCGATTAAAGTAATAAATAAATAAATAATTAATATTAATATAATTATAAAAGTTTGATTATTATAAAGTTTACTTAAATTAATTTTATTTTCATTATTTAAAAATAATGATGTTGTAGAAATAAAGTTATTTATATCTGAATTTATTGAAAAATTTATTCATAATAAATTATTTATAAATAGAATTTGTATAATTAATATAATGAAAATAAATATAAAAAATAATATTTTTGAATTAAAAGATGGTTTAAATAATTCATTAGAAGCAATTCTTGATACATAAATGAATAAAACTAATAGTCCTCCTAGAAAAGTTAAAAATAAAATGTATGAAAATCAGTAAGTTTTAATTAATATACCTGATAATAAACAAGTTAATAAGGTTTGAATTAGAATTATTAAACCTATTGAAAGAGGATTATTTAAAAATATTATAAAAAATGAAATGAAAATAATTAATGAAGATAAAATTATTTTTGTTATTTCAAATCAAAGAATAGTTTAATTAAAATAATAATTTTGGAGATTATAGATAAAGAAATTCTTTTTCTTTGAAGTTTTTAAAGTAAAATACTTAATTTTGATTTACAAGACCAATGTTTTTTTTAAACTATAAAAACAATTATTTAAATTATTAATGATAATATATATATGATTAATTTTTATTATTATATTTATTGTAGGAAATATAATTTTTGTTTTAAAACATAAGCATTTGTTAATTGTTTTATTAAGATTAGAATTTATTGTTTTAAGAATTTTTTTTTTGATATTAATTTTTTTAAATTATATTGAATATGATATATATATATTAATAGTTTTTTTAGTTTTCTCTGTTTGTGAAGGAGCTTTAGGGTTATCTATTTTAGTTTCTTTAATTCGTACTCATGGTAATGATTATTTTCAAGGATTTAATTTATTATAAATAAAATTTTTTAAATAAATATTAAATATTATTTGATTTAATAAATAAGAATATAAGTAAATAATGATAAAATTTTTAATAATAATAATATTTATAATTCCAATATGTTTTATAAAAAATATATTTTGAATGGTTCAAATAGTAATATTTTTTATAATGTTTATATTTATGAATTTAAGAATAAGATTTGGTTTATTTTGTAATTATAGATATATATTATCTTGTGATATTATATCTTATGGATTAATTTTATTAAGAATTTGAATTAGAATTTTAATAATTATAGCTAGAGAAAATGTATATAAAATGAATTTTTATATTAATTTTTTTTTATTTAATATTATTTTTTTATTAATTATATTATATTTAACTTTTAGAGTTACAAATATATTTATATTTTATTTATTTTTTGAGGGGAGATTAATTCCTACATTAATATTAATTATTGGTTGAGGGTATCAACCTGAGCGAATTAAAGCTGGTATATATTTATTATTTTATACTTTATTTGTTTCCTTACCTTTATTAATAGGAATTTTTTATGTTTTTAATGAAATAAATAGAATAATAATTTATTTTTTGAAATTTTTTAATATAAATTATTATTTATTATATTTTTCTATAATTTTAGCATTTTTAGTGAAAATACCTATATATTTTGTTCATTTATGATTACCTAAAGCTCATGTAGAGGCTCCAGTTTCAGGTTCAATAATTTTAGCTGGTATTATATTAAAATTAGGAGGTTATGGATTATTACGGTTAATAATTTTTTTACAACAAGTAAATTTAAAATTAAATTATATTAGAATTGTAATTAGATTAGTAGGAGGATTTTATATTAGTTTAAAATGTTTTTGTCAAGTGGATATTAAATCTTTAATTGCTTATTCTTCTGTAGCTCATATAAGAATAGTAATTAGAGGGGTAATAATTATAAATTATTGAGGATTTTTAGGTTCGTATATTATAATAATTGGTCATGGATTATGTTCATCTGGAATGTTTTGTTTAGCAAATATTAGTTATGAACGTTTACATAGTCGAAGATTATATATTAATAAGGGAATAATGAATTTTATGCCTTCAATAAGATTATGATGATTTTTACTTATGTCTTCAAATATAGCAGCTCCTCCTAGATTAAATTTAATAGGAGAAATTAGATTAATTAATAGATTAATAAGATGATCTTGAATTTCAATAATTATATTAATGTTAATTTCTTTTTTTAGTGCTGGATATAGATTATATTTATATTCTTATATTCAACATGGGAAGTATTATTCGGGGATTTATAGATATTATACTGGATTATCTCGGGAATATTTAATATTAATATTACATTGATTACCTTTAAATTTAATAGTGATTAAAATTGATTATAGAATAATTTGATTTTATTTAAATAATTTAATAAAAATATTGATTTGTGGTGTCAAAAATATGAATATAAGTTTCATTTTAAATTATAAATAATTTAAAATATTCTATTTGTTTTATTTCTTTTTTTTTTTTAATAATAATAAGATTTTTAAATTTTTTTATGATAATTTATTTTATTATAAATAATTTAGTAATTTTTTTGGAATGAGAAATTATTTCTTTTAATTCTATAAATATTGTTATATCTATTTTATTAGATTGAATATCATTATTATTTATAATATTTGTTTTTTTAATTTCATCTGTAGTAATTTATTATAGAAAGAGATATATAAGCTCAGAGTTAAATTTAAGACGTTTTATTATTTTAGTATTATTATTTGTAACTTCAATAATATTATTGATTATTAGACCAAATATTATTAGAATTTTATTAGGTTGAGATGGGTTGGGATTAGTATCTTATTTATTAGTTATTTATTATCAAAATTTAAAATCTTATAATGCTGGTATACTAACAGCTTTATCTAATCGAATTGGGGATGTTTTTATTTTGTTAATTATTTCATGAATAATAAATTATGGGAGATGAAATTATATTTTTTATTTAGAGTTTATAAAAAATGATTGAGAAATAATAATAATTAGAGCTATAATTATTATAGCAGCTATAACTAAAAGAGCTCAAATTCCTTTTAGATCTTGATTACCAGCTGCTATAGCAGCTCCTACACCTGTTTCAGCTTTAGTTCATTCATCAACTTTAGTAACTGCTGGTGTATATTTATTAATTCGTTTTAATTTATTATTAGTAAATACATTTTTTTTAAAAATTTTATTATTATTATCAGGATTAACTATATTTATAGCAGGAATTAGTGCTAATTATGAATTTGATTTAAAAAAGATTATTGCTTTATCTACTTTAAGTCAATTAGGTTTAATAATAAGAATTTTAAGAATAGGATTACCTGATTTAGCTTTTTTTCATTTATTAACTCATGCTATATTTAAAGCATTATTGTTTATATGTGCAGGTGTAATTATTCATATAATAAGAGATATGCAAGATATTCGTTTTATAGGGGGGATTAGAGTTTATATTCCTTTAACTTCTTTATGTATAAACATTTCGAATTTAGCTTTATGTGGAATTCCATTTTTAGCTGGTTTTTATTCTAAGGATTTAATTTTAGAATTAGTAAGTTTTAGAAATTTAAATTTATTAGTTTTTTTATTATATTATGTTTCTACAGGATTAACTATATTTTATACAATTCGTTTAATTATATATTTAATAGTAAATGATTTTAATTTAATGAGTATTTATAATTTATATGATGAAGATTATGTGATATTAAAAAGTATATTTGTTTTATTATTTATAAGAGTAGTAAGAGGATGTTTTTTAAGTTGAATGATTTTTTCTTATCCTTATATGATTTATTTACCTTTTAATTTAAAAATAATAGTAATTTATGTTAGAGTTATTGGAGGTTTAATAGGTTATTTAATTAGAAATATACAAATTTATTCAGTTAATAAATTTTTAATAACTTATAATATAAGAAATTTTTTATGTGTAATGTGATTTATGCCAAATTTATCAACTTATGGTTTAAGATATTATTTTTTAAATTTTGGTCAAAATTTATTAAAAAATATTGATATAGGATGAAGAGAAGTTTATAGAGGGTGAGGATTAATAGAAATTTTAAAGAAATATTCTATTTTTTATAATTTTTATCAAATAAATAGATTAAAAATTTATTTATTTAGATTTATTATTTGAATAATAATTAGTTTATTTATATTATTAATATTATAAAATAAATTTAAATAGCTTATATGTTAGAGCATAATATTGAAGATATTAAGGAAATAATTATTATTTTTAAATAAATATTATTTATAAAAATTAAATATTTTATTTTTACAATGAAAATGTAAAGTTTTAATTAAACTATATAAATAGAAAGAAATATTAATGGAATTTAACCACTAAAAATTAAGTTAGCAGCTTACTTTTAAACTTTATATTTCTATTTAAATTTAATTGGAATATAAATTCAATTTTATCATTAACAGTGATATACCTCTATTTTGGTTTCAATTAAATAAGGAGATAAATAAGGAGTTGTATTAAACTCAATCTTTTAAGTCGAAATTAAATGCAAAATTTGCTTCTTATTTAAATGGATAAGATAAATTGATATTTCAATATTTTTTGAATGCAAATCAAATGTTTTTATAAACTATAATCCTAATTAATTAGTTCAATTTAATATATTTTGATTTCATTCATGATAAAGACCAATAATAAGAATTATTAAAAAAAAAAAGCTAATTTTAGTTCATAAAATAAAATTAACTATTTTAAATAAGGGGATAATAGGAAAAATTAGTGCAATTTCTACATCAAAAATTAAAAAAATAACTGTGATTAAAAAAAAATGAAGAGAGAAAGGAATTCGTGCTGAAGATTTAGGATCAAATCCACATTCAAATGGAGATGATTTTTCACGATCAGAAAATGATTTTTTTGATAAAATAATTGATAAAAATATTATGATATTAGAAATAATTATAATTAATAAAAAAATGTTTATTATAAGGATAATTATTTATATTAAAATTTTTTAAACTTTTTGATTGGAAGTCAAATATACTAAATATATTATATAAATAATTAATTTCCTCATCAATAAATAGAAATATAGAGGAATAGTCAAACTACATCTACAAAGTGTCAATATCATGCAGCTGCTTCAAATCCAAAGTGATGATTTTTAGAAAAATGATTATTTAAATGCCGAATTAGACAAATTAATAGAAATATTGTTCCAATAATGACATGTAATCCATGAAATCCTGTAGCTATAAAAAATGTTGATCCATAAATACTATCTGCAATAGTAAAAGGTGCTTCAAAATATTCATAAGCTTGGAGAATAGTAAAATAAATTCCTAAAATAATAGTAATAAATAATCCTTGAGTTGTTTGGGAGTTATTATTTTCTATTAGAGCGTGATGAGCTCAAGTTACGGAAACTCCTGATCTAATTAAAATAATAGTATTAAGTAAGGGAATTTGGAAAGGATTAAAAGGTGTAATACTTGCTGGAGGTCATATTGAACCAATTTCAATATTAGGGGATAAACTTCTATGGAAAAATGCTCAAAAAAATGATAAGAAGAAAAAAATTTCTGAAACAATAAATAAAATTATTCCTCATCGGAGACCTTTTGTAACTAAGATAGTATGTTTACCTTGAAGAGTTCCTTCACGACAAACATCTCGTCATCATTGATATATAGTTAAAATAACAATTATATATCCTAAAACTAATAAATTTAAGTTAAAATTATGGAATCATTTAACTATTCCTGTTACTAAAGTTATTACTCCAATAGCTCCTGTTAAAGGTCATGGTCTGTAATCTACTAAATGAAATGGATGATTATGTGTAATTTTCATTGGTAATATATATATATATATATATATATATATATATATATATATTAATTAATTAACTTCTCTAGAATATAATGTTCTTAAAATAGCAATAACATAAGATTGAATAACTGCTACAGCTGATTCTAAAATTAAAAGTAGAATTTGAATTAAAACTAAAAATATAATTATATAATGATTTATATTAGGACCTGTTCCTCTTAAAAGAGTTATTAATAAATGTCCGGCAATTATATTAGCTGTTAAACGTACAGCTAATGTTCCTGGACGAATAATATTACTAATTGTTTCAATTAATACTATAAAAGGTATAAGAACTGAAGGAGTACCTTGGGGAATTATGTGGATAAATATATGTTGAGAATTATTTAATCATCCATAAATTATAAAACTTAATCATAAAGGAAGAGAAATTGATAATGAAAGAGTTAAATGACTTGTTCTAGTAAAAATATAAGGAAATAATCCTAAAAAATTATTAAATAAAACAAAAGAAAATATTGAAATAAAAATAAAAGTTGATCCTTGAAAGTAATTATTTTTTAATAAAGTTTTAAATTCATTATGAAGTTTAGAGAGAATAAAATTTCATATTATAAAATGACGATTAGGGATTAATCAAAATGAATAAGGAATAAATATAATTCCAATAAAAGTTCTAATTCAATTTAATGAAAGATTAAAAATATTAGTAGATGGATCAAAAATTGAAAATAAGTTACTTATCATTTTCAAGTTAAATTTTTTTTTTTTAAATTTAAATAATTATTAATACTATTATTATTGGAGTTAATATTATAAATATAATAATTTATAATATTAAAAATTAAAAAAATAATTAGAAAGAAAAAAAAAGATATTAATCAATTAATAGGTATTATTTGAGGGATAAAAGAATATTACTTTTGTAATAATTTAAATTTGACATATTTATGTTATAAATTTAACTAATTCTTTCATTAGAAGTAATTGCTAATTTACTATAAAATGGTTTAAGAGACCAGTACTTGCTTTCAGTCATCTAATGAAGAATAATTATTAATTCAATTAATAAAATTTTTAATTGAAATTCTTTCAACTACAATAGGTATAAAACTATGATTGGCTCCACAGATTTCGGAACATTGTCCATAAAAGATTCCTGGACGATTAATAAAAAAATTAGTTTGGTTTAAACGACCAGGATTTGCATCAACTTTTACTCCTAAAGAAGGAATTGTTCATGAATGAATAACATCTGTTGCTGTAACTATAATACGAATTTGATTATTTATGGGTAAAATAATACGATTATCAACATCTAATAAACGAAAACTATTAGATTGAAGATCATTAGAAGGAATTATATAAGAATCAAATTCAATATTATGAAAATCTGAATATTCATAACTTCAATATCATTGATGTCCAATAGATTTTAAGGTAATTAATGGATTATTTAATTCATCTAAAAGATAAAGTAAACGAAGAGAAGGTAAAGCAATAAAAATTAATGTAATTGCTGGTAAAATTGTTCAAATTAATTCAATTATTTGCCCTTCTAATAAAAATCGATTAATATATTTATTAAATAAAAGTCTTATTATTAAATAACCAACTAAAATTGTAATTATAATTAAAATAATTAATGTATGATCGTGAAAAAAAATAATTTGTTCTATTAATGGGGAAGCTCCATTTTGTAAATTTAAATTAGATCATGTTGCTATTTCTAAAAAAAGGATAAACCTTTATAAATGGGGTTTAAATCCATTACATATAATCTGCCATATTAGAAATTTCTTAAAATAGGAAGTTCATTATATGAATGTTCAGCAGGAGGAAGAGCTTGATATCATTCAATTGATGATGATAAATTTAAAGAGAATAAGGCAATTCGTTGGTTAATTATTGATTCTCAAATAATAATTAATATTAATATAACAGCTAATAGAGAAATATATGATCCTAGAGATGAAATAATATTTCAAGAAATATATGAATCAGGATAATCTGAATATCGTCGAGGTATTCCAGCTAATCCTAGAAAATGTTGAGGGAAGAAGGTTAAATTTACTCCAATAAATATAATAAAAAATTGAATTTTTAATAAATAAGGGTTTAGACATAATCCTGTAAATAAAGGATATCAGTGAATAAATCCTCCTATAATAGCAAATACAGCTCCTATAGATAATACATAATGAAAGTGGGCTACTACATAATATGTATCATGGAGAGTAATATCAATAGATGAATTAGAAAGAATTACTCCAGTTAATCCTCCTACTGTAAATAAAAATACGAACCCTAATCTTCATAAAATTGAAGGTGAATAGTTAATTTGAGTACCATGAAATGTAGCTAATCAACTAAAAATTTTAATTCCAGTTGGTACAGCAATAATTATAGTTGCTGATGTAAAATAAGCTCGAGTATCAATATCTATTCCTACAGTAAATATATGATGAGCTCAAACAATAAATCCTAATAATCCAATAGCTAATATTGCATAAATTATTCCTAAACATCCAAATGTTTCCTTTTTTCCTCTTTCTTGAGAAATAATATGAGAAATTATACCAAATCCTGGTAGAATTAAAATATAAACTTCAGGATGTCCAAAAAATCAAAATAAATGTTGATATAAAATAGGATCACCTCCTCCTGCTGGATCAAAAAAAGAAGTATTTAAATTTCGATCAGTTAAAAGTATTGTAATAGCTCCAGCTAAAACTGGAAGAGAAAGTAATAAAAGGAAAGCAGTAATACCTACAGCTCAGACAAATAGAGGTATTTGATCAAATATTAGATTATTTAATCGTATATTAATAATTGTTGTAATGAAATTAATAGCTCCTAGAATTGAAGAAATTCCTGCTAAATGAAGAGAAAAAATAGCTAAATCTACAGAACTTCCACTATGAGCGATATTAGATGAAAGAGGAGGATAAACTGTTCATCCAGTTCCTGCTCCATTTTCTACGATTCTTCTAGAAATTAAAAGAGTTAAAGAAGGAGGAAGAAGTCAAAAACTTATATTATTTATTCGTGGGAAAGCTATATCAGGAGCACCTAATATTAAAGGAACTAATCAATTACCAAAACCTCCAATTATAATTGGTATTACTATAAAAAAAATTATAATAAAAGCATGGGCTGTAACAATAGTATTATAAATTTGATCATCTCCAATTAATGAACCTGGGTTACCTAATTCAGCACGAATTAATAATCTTAGAGATGTTCCTACTATTCCTGCTCAAATACCAAAAATAAAATATAAAGTTCCAATATCTTTATGATTTGTTGAATAAAGTCATTTTCGCATGATAAATAATAAAATGGCTGAGGTTAAAGCGATAAATTGTAAATTTATTTACGAGAAATAATTCTCTTTTATTAAATTTAAAATTAAAGTCTTATAGTCAATAATGATATAAAATTGCAAATTTTAAGGAGTGTAAATAAAATATACTAAGGCTTAAAGAGTAATTCTTTATAAATAATTTTGAAGACTATTAGTTTATTTTAACTTAAAACCTTAAAGGAAAAAAAAGGTTCTAAGAATTATACCTGATAGAGAAAAAAAAGAAAAAATATTAATTAAATTAAATTTATTATTTTTAATATAAATTTTAAATCATTTTATTTTAAGATAGTTAAATATGAAAGTTGAATAAATAATTCGAATATAAAAAAATAATAAAATTAAACTTATTATAATTAATACAAAAGTTAAAAAATATATTTGATTTAAAATTAAAAAGTTAATAATAATTCATTTAGGAAAAAATCCAATAAAAGGGGGTAATCCTCCTAAAGATAAAAAATTAATTAATAAATTAATTTTAATTAATGAATTTATATTATTAATAAATAATTGATTAATAAAAAATACATTTAGTAAAAAAAAAATAAAACATATAATTCTAATTATAAAGGAATATATAAATAAATAAAACAATCATAAATTTTCTCTAATTATAATAGATGATAATATTCAACTTAAATTATTAATTGATGAAAAAGCTATAATTTTACGTAAAGAGGTTTGATTTAATCCTCCTAAAGCTCCAATAATAGCATTTAATATAATAACAATTAAAATAAAGTTTTTATTAAAATAATAAGACAAAATAATTATGGGGGTAATTTTTTGTCAGGTTATTAAAATAAAATTATTAAATCAAGATAATCCTTCTACAATATTGGGGAATCAAAAATGAAATGGGGAAGCTCCTATTTTTATTAATATTGAAGAATTAATTATAATTGATAAAAATAAATTTATTTCAAAATTTTTTAATAATATTATTTTTAATAAAATTGAAAATAAAAAGTTAATTGATGCGATGGATTGTGTTAAAAAATATTTTAATGATGCTTCAGTAGCTAATAAGTTATTTGAGTTAGAAATTAAAGGAATAAATCTTAATAAATTAATTTCTAATCCGATTCAACAACCTAATCATGAATTAGAAGAAATAGAAATTAATGTACTAAAAATTAAAATAAAAAAAAAAAATATTTTTGAGGAATTAAAAGAAAAGAAAATGTAAAATATTTATTATAAAATAAATTTTATGAATTAAAAATTCATGATAGTTAGATAATTATATTTTAGTGTAAGAAGCACAATAGTTTTTGATACTATTAGGTATAGTTTAATTCTATAAAATATAATAAAGGTAATTTTAAATTACTTAATTTATCCTATCAGAATAATCCTTTAATCAGGCACTTTATTAAATTTTTTAAAAAAAAGGTTTATCCTTTATAGTTGGGGTATGAACCCAAAAGCTTATTTTAGCTTATTTTTAA